CTTCTCATTTCCAGTCCCATAAGAATGAATACTATGATTCACATTTCGAACAGGCATGAATATAGCATCTATAGGATAACTTCCATCTTGGAAATTATTTGCTGTTTTGATAAGATATCCACGATTCCTCTCGATTTGTAATCCAATACACAACTCAATTGGTTCCGTCAAGCTAGCTATATGCTGTGTATTATCAACGATTTCTATATAAGGCGGTGAGATGATATCTTTAGCGGTTATATATCCGGGGCCCCTGGCACAAATGGCCGCGTCACAAGTTCCATATAGATTACTTCTCAATACAATTTCTTTCAAATTCATTAAAATTTCATGGACTGATTCTTGAATACCCACTACGGTAGAATATTCATGCGGTATTTTCGCAGATTTTGCGCGTGTAATACACGTTCCTTCTATTTCTCCAAGCAAAGCTCGTCGCATCGCAATGCCTATTGTGTCAGCTTGACCTTTCAGAAGTGGAGACAGAATAAATCGTCCATAAGAAAGACGTTTACTGTCTGCTCTTGATTCAACACACTTCCACTGTAGTGCCCGAGTATCTACTCTTACTTGCTCTCGAACCATAATAATATTATTTGATCAGATCATTGAATCATTTATTTCTCTTGTTTTTCTGGCTGTTGAAATATCTTCAATTTAGATTTTTACACACGTCTTTTTTTCGGAGGTCTACAGCCATTATGTGGCAAAGGAGTTACATCCCGTACAACAGTTACTCGTATACCACTTTTGCGAATAGCTCGTAATGCTGCGTCTCTTCCGAGACCTGGACCTTTGATCAAGACTTCTGCTCGTTGCATTACTACCGTACGAATAGCGTTTACGGCTGTGGTTTGAGCAGCAAACGGCGTCCCTTTGCGTGTACCCCGGAAGCCACAATTACCGGCAGAGGATGAAGAAACCACTCGACCCCGTACATCTGTAACAGTCACAATGATATTATGCAAGCCTGCTTGAACATGAATAACCCCCTTTGGTATTCTACGCATATTCTTACGTGAAATAATACGTCGATTCCTACGTGAACGAAATTTCAGTATAGCTTTTGCCATATTTTTTCATCTCATAAATATGAGTCAGAGATATATGGATATATCCATTTTTGAATATCGGGCCTTTCCCGAGTTTGATTAGCCTTGTCCTTGTTTATGCCTTGGGTTGGAACAAATTACTCGAATTCGGCCCTGCCGTCGTATTAATCGACATTTTTCACAAATTTTACGAACGGAGGCTCTTATTTTCATATTTGCGGACTTTTCAACTTAATTCTGAATCTACTTCTTGGAAGAAAATAAGTTTCTTGAAATTTTTCATCTCGAATCATATTGAATCAATGGTGAAGTTGAAAAAATACCTAAATTTTTGACTCTTTTTTCGCAAAGTCGAAAAATTTGACTAGTTGAATACTAGTTGAATTAGACTAAAACTAAGTGGTATCTTTCCCGAAATAAAATAACATTGAGAACTGGATCATTCTTATCTAAATGAACCCGAAAGATGCCGTTGAGAACGGATTCTCTAATTAAACTTTCCTCAATCCAGTTCTGTTTTTCATTTTAATGAAAATCTCCTTTATTTTGTACCACCTTCTTTATTTTGTACAATCCTTATTTTGTACGATATAAAACGATATATGTAGTTTTCAAAGATGAGGTCGGAGATGAGACATGATATTAAACAACCTGTCCCCTTTCTTTGGCACAAATAGAAAGTTTCTAATTTCATTTGTATATTAGAAGGATTACCATATATAACACAAACATTCTCCGCCTATTCTTTCTAATCGAGCCTCTCGGTCTGTCATTATACCTCGAGAAGTAGAAAGAATTACAATCCCCATCCCGCCCAAAATTCTAGGAATTCGTTGATAGTTAGAATAGATTCGTAGACCGGGTCGACTGATGCGTTTTAAATTTAAAATTTTTTTATCTCTATATGGATCGTTCCGATTCCTTCTATATCGTAGGGTTAAAACCAAAAAAGATTTGTTGTTTTCTCGATGTTTTCTCACGTTTTCGATAAAACCTTCTCGTAAAAGTATTTGAACAATACTTTCGCCGATATTAGTAAATGCTATTCGAACCACTCTTTTTCGATTCATCTCAGCATTTCGTATAGAGGTTAGTATGTCAGCAATAGTATCCTTACCCATAATGAATTAAAAGTATTGGTCCCTCCAAATTTTGATATAATCAACATGTTTTTCTTGTTTATGACTACGACTTTTTCCAAGGTATATCCGTGAGACACAACCTATTAACTGAATCTTAATTTATTTCTTTCAAATTAACGTACTAGAAACAGAACCATAATTTTTTATGAAACGATATTATGATGGAACTCTATTATGGTCTCATTTTATAATACTTCGGGAGCTAATGAAACTATTTTAGTAAAATTGAACTGTCTCAATTCCTCTGCAATCGCACCAAAAACTCGAGTTCCTTTTGGATTGCCCTCTTGATCAATGACAACTGCAGCATTGTCATCGTAGCGTATTATCATACCGTCGTCGCGTTTGAGTTCTTTACAAGTACGTACAATTACAGCTCTGACCACTTCTGATCTTTCGAGTGACATTTTTGGAATTGCTTCTTTGATCACAGCAACAATAACGTCACCAATCTGAGCATAGCGACGATTGCTAGCTCCTATGATTCGAATACACATCAACTCTCGAGCTCCGCTGTTATCCGCTACATTCAAATAGGTCTGAGGTTGAATCATATCATTTTTTTTTTTTACTTTGTCTTTAAAATGCAAAGTCACTGGAGAAGAAAAAAAGAAATATTGTTTGTCAAAAAACTAAACCTGCACCTGCAATTCTTTCTTTATCCCCCAAACCAATTTCTTTTTCTTTTGCATTTCGAAATTTTATCCCGAAAGAATGAATTGAGTTCGTATAGGCATTTTGGACGCTGCTATTGAAATAGCCCTTCTGGCTATATTTTCTGTTACTCCACCGATTTCATAAAGTATTCGACCTGGTTTAACAACAGCTACCCAATATTCAGGGGATCCTTTACCCGAACCCATGCGTGTTTCTGCGGCTCTTACTGTAACCGGTTTGTCTGGAAATATACGTACCCATATCTTTCCACCGCGTCGCGCATTTCGTGTCATTGCCCGTCGACCTGCTTCTATTTGTCTAGATGTGATCCAGGCGGGTTCAAGTGCCTGAAGAGCATATTTACCGAAATTAATACGATTACCGCGATAAGATATTCCCTTCATTCTTCCTCTATGTTGTTTACGGAATCTGGTTCTTTTGGGGTTATAGTTGATGGTTGGCCATCTCTACTACAGAATCGGACGTGAGAATTTCTTCTCATCCGGCTCCTCGCGAATAAAGGGATTCAAAAATATTGAATTTTAAGGAAATTTAGATAGAATATAATTTGAATTAAGATAGACTTGTATTTCATAAGATTATACATCTATTTCATAAGTATACATAATACATCGAAGTATGGGTTTCATCTAATCGATATCAAATCGAGTAGTAATGTGTATCTTGTTTCTATAAATAGCTAACCGTCTAAAATAACTATTTTTATAGAATATATATATTCTATATATAGTTGTATTGGTTTTGATAATCTTAATAATAAATCTTTACCCTTTAATTTAATTGTGTTATCATATTAAATTGACTCAAATTTAGTAATCCAAGAAAAAAGTTTTCGCGGGCGAATATTTACTCTTTCAATTCAATTTAGATTTCGGTTGTAGTCATAGTTTATAACTTTTTCGAATAGATGAATTGGTCTCTGGTCCGTTCCGCCATCCAGATCAATGAATCATTAGAATTCGTGTTCAATAGAATCTTTTAGATCCACCGGTTCCGTCGTTCTCATCGCTTCTTATGTAATGGTTAGGTCTGAATTCTACAATGAAGCTCATAATGAAATTAGTTTTTGAGTCAATCCTCTCAGTCTTGATTGGCTCCAAGCTCTTGATTTTTTTGTTCTCTGGCCGGATTCATTTTATTCTGGATGAACCTGTGTTAATGCTTTATTACATTGTACTTTTTATGAGATGACTCATAGACCTTACATATTCTATATTGGAATTAGATGTCATCAATATTCTTTTTCTTTCTTTCTCTCACCTTTCCATTTATCCACATCCTTATTTTCTTGTCTCTATTTCGATTCACAGCTTAGAATCTGATTTTTTGTTTAGGTAAAAAGGTTTCAGTTGCTACAAGGATATGACTGATCTGTCATATCTTGACTGGTTCTTTGGATCCAGATAATGCGAAGTGATGAGTTGGTTATTTTTTCTAGAGTTATTAGTTTATACTATTGGGTTGATTTTTTATATGAACCCTAAAAAACCAACGAGTCACACACTAAGCATAGCAATTATCTCAAGCGTTCAATTGAATTTTTATGAAACCTGCTAGAATTAAGAAGAATTCAGAATTCGAAAGAATTTTTTGATTCAACAGCAAAAGAAGAAACGGCTTTCTATTTTTTTAGTACATCACTAACATAGAAGGAAAGATCAAGTCAAGGTTTATTATTCTCCGTCTATAAATATCCAAATTTTAATGCCTAATACCCCATATATAGTTCGAACTGGATAGGAACAATAATCTATTTTAGCTTGAATGGTTTGTAGGGGGACTCTACCTTCTCGGATCCATTCAACCCGCGCAATCTCTTTTCCGTCAATACGGCCTGCAATTTGTACTCGAATTCCTTTTGTATTTGCTTGTTCAGTTAATTCAATCGCCTTTTTCATTGCTTTTCGAAATGAAACTCTATTCTTTAATTGGTCGGCTATAAATTCGGCAAGAATAGTAGGATTGCTATAAGGCTTTGCAATTCTTATGATAGCAAGGTTAAGTTTTCGGTTCACGCAATAAAATTCTTTTTGGAGATTTCTCTGTAATTCTTCGATTTCTCGTGGTCGATTTTCGTTGAATAATTTTGCGGACGCCGTATAGATTTTAATTTTGATTACATCGATTC